GGATATACCTAATCTATATCTGCGTCTTCTCTCTTCTTTTATTGTCCTCCTGTCGTCAATTGACGTATGACTTAGGGCTCAATATAATTTCATATGGCTTAGGTGAATTTGAATAATTTGACCGGCCAAATAATATTTTGGTAAAGCAACTAAAATCCAATGCGAAGGAAAGGATCTTGGGGATCCAACCCAGCTTTGTGAATGATAGAGATAAAGATTCTACTATATGTGTTTATATTGCTTTTTTATTTCCTAAGGTTGGTTGGCCCTCGGGACCTAGTATTTCTGCTTCTAGTTTATTTCTAGATCAAGGTGGCCATAGGCCCCTATGGTCCAGTGGTTACGACCTCTCTCTTTCACGGAGAAAACGAGGGTTCAAGTCCCTCTGGGGGTGTAACAACACTCAAGACTATAGGAAGACTATAGGAGTGGGATTTTATATCAAGTGATCCCTGTTTGTCAAGTCCTTCTATTAGTCTACTTAGAAGGACTTCATATTTTATATCATTTGATATTTCTATTTATTTGTCAAGTCTGTCTGGGAGATGAAAGGAAGTTGATTATGGAACGTCTAAAATGAATTAGGCGTTGGGTCGATGCCCGAGTGGTTAATGGGGACGGACTGTAAATTCGTTGACAATATGTCTACGCTGGTTCAAATCCAGCTCGGCCCAACAAATTGGCAACCTACTATCAGATGGTAGAACCCTCTTGTTCTTAAGAAATACCTATCCAAATTTTCTGCTAGATCTCTTCTTATTTCTCTGGGATTGTAGTTCAATAGGCTAGAGCACCGCCCTGTCAAGGCGGACGTTACGGGTTCGAGCCCCGTCAGTCCCGACGGATCCAATAAGTACATCAATTCGCCTCTTTATTTTCTTCTTTATTTTCTGTGAAAGAAGGGGAGCATAATTGAATTCCGAAGGGGTTTCCCCTCTTTTTTTCAGGATTCTGTCGAAGAAAGAACAAACCCTAAACAAAAAGGAAAATAACTAAAATAGTGAAGTTGATAGAATATTCCATTTTTATCCCGCGACTCATTTTTCTCATACTTCTTTGGAAGACAAAGAAAATTGGATCATTAAAATTTAGAACCTAATTCCTCTCTTTTTCCACTTCGCTTGTATTGTTTGTTGGGGTTTTGTAGTTAAGTGTGGTTAGATGAGACTTCATTTGATGGTTCTACAAGGAAAACCTAAAAAGAAAGAAGAGAAAATAAGGATAAATAAAGGAGTTTTTTATTGGTCCGGGAATTCAATCTTGGATTCGGTATGGATAAAAGATCTTCGTATGTTATACTATTCAATTCTCGACGACGAATTAATTTAATAGCTCAGATATTGTTATTCATGATATTGATCCGATTCAAGATCATCGAGGTAATGCATTCATTGAATTGACAGGTGAAAGATTTATCATCTCTATGGGATTAAATCCCGAGTTATTGTGAAATAAAAAAACGATGAGATTATGGAAGTAAATATTCTTGCATTTATTGCTACTGCACTGTTCATTTTAGTTCCTACTGCTTTTCTACTTATAATTTACGTAAAAACAGTTAGTCAAAACAATTAATTACTTTAAATGAAACTTGACTTCTGAATTCTTATCAATAGTTGAAGAAATCAAATGAAAAGTATTCTATTTTTGCGTCTTAAATGAAATCAAGGGGCTATAATCCGCGGTATTCTATGAGATCCGAGAGTATGGTAAGTAAGAAATTTTTTTCTTACTTACCATACTCTCTAGTAATAATAATGTTATGTTATAGTAGTGTATAAAGTTGTAAATAGAGTTGGTATACTCTATTATCTTCTATCTTCAATATATGTAGTTATTAATCCATATATAGAATTGACGTAGGACCCAATTCTATTTCTTTGATACATCTATTTATTCCGATGAATCTGAAATAATCGTTTTACTGTTATAGAATACATTTCTCCACTAGAATGCAATGGAATTTCGAAATGAAGATATTTTTATTTCAAAATTATTTCAATTCAAATAAAAAATGCGTTACGGAACGATCTATAAAAGAATTGATAGCGTTTCATTCCTCAACTAAATTAGGAGTGCTTTTAAAGTCCACTTCTTCCCCATACTACGAGTGAAAGGGAAAATGTAAAGACTACCATTAAAGCAGCCCAAGCGAGACTTACTATATCCATGTGAATTATGTCCCTTATCTCTATGATAGAATTATTCCATTATTGCTCACTAATAATAGTAGAATGAATGGTCCAGAGTCAAAAAGGGGATTCTGACCAAACACTATTGATGAACCAATCAAATAAACCCATTTCAAAAATTCCTATATGATTTCTAATGGGGAAAGACTAAACACAAGTAAAATACACAATGACACTACAAAGGAATGTTACTAATGGAATGGAACGTCCAGTAATAAAATAAGAGAGCCCTTTCCTTTTTTTCTTGCCCTTCAAAGTAAAAATAGATCAATTGCTATCTATTACATACTTTTATTTCCTATTTGATATAATCCGTACCCCTTCGCGATTGTCTATCTGAAGGAGTTGGGAGATCGTATATTATACTCTTGACGAGGGGTGAAAAAAATGATTTTTTTCACTTTTTCTTTTCTATAAAAAATCTATGCAATCTCAATCTAATAGTGATTGAATGCCTGAACACTCAGAGATTCTCGCGAGTCTATATATGTAGATTACAGTATGGAAATTCCCTAATTAGTAGTTGAATTATCCCCCAGCTATCCAATGTAATTCAAGACCCAATGAGTATAGCAGTAGAAGGGAATCGGAAAGTCTTGCTTCGACCTTTAGAATCTTTTTAGATTCAAGGATTTCCAATCTTTTACAAAATTACTAGAACAGATGTTTAGAATCAACCAAGTATCAACAGTCCCCTTATTCTGTTCTGCTGGGGAAAATTGGGTTTAGTTATATCAGCAGAGCAGAATAAGATATTTCTATTCATTTGTTGATGAGGCGGCACCCGGATTTGAACTGGGGAAAAAGGATTTGCAGTCCCCCGCCTTACCACTCGGCCATGCCGCCAAAACGATACACAACAGGATAAAAAATTACCGTTGGATTACTAAACTTTAGTTTATTGTATTTGCATCCCCTTTTTCATCCTTAAATATAAAAAAAATTATAAAATAAACCCTTTTTCCCCTTTTGATTGTGTTTTATTTACTCCTTTGATTTGATTGATTGTATAGTAGCTCAAAACACACAATGCCGAAAAACTTCCACTAACTTTTCTATTAAAAAATAAAATTCTATTTTGACTCAAAAAAGCTAAAATTTATGACAAACAGGAACCATTAACTATTCGTTGACTGAGAATTCGTGAATTATTCTTAGATTTGAATATAAAATTTGGTTTGCCTAATGACATAAGAAAATACAAATTGATACATCCTTAATTGATTCTTTTGAATAAAAAACCATTCTCCATTTCCATTATAACAAAAATTAGAAGTATATGTAAACCCCAGAACGGAAATTTTTACACAGATACCAAGTATTTAGAGTATGTTGCCTATAAACAAAAGGAATTCGTTGGAACAAAAAATGGCCCGGCTGGGTATTGACCGGGCCAGGTCCAAAAGGCACCTCGAACAAAATAAAAGCAAGAAGGTCTTCTTTATTTATCTTTCTATTTGGATCTTTCGAGCATCTAAATGGAATTGCTAATTATATAATAACGATAAAGAATGTGAAAGAAATATTTTCTTTAATCCTTACTTGATGTGTAATGTAACATAGTAATTATCTTTTTCAATTGGGAGAGATGGCTGAGTGGACGAAAGCGGCGGATTGCTAATCCGTTGTACGAGTTATTCGTACCGAGGGTTCGAATCCCTCTCTTTCCGTTTCCGTTGATGACTTTCTATTTTTTTCTTTCAATTTTCGTAAACTCGCTTTTTATTTTTTCCTAGTTAAACGTGTGGAATAGATAAAATAAAATTGAAAGAAAATTGTAAAATCAAGCAAGAAAAACTAATTTTTTTTTATTCTTCACGTCCTGGATTACGTCCTGGATCATTGGATAGGAATCCAAAGATGAAGAGAGAAACAAAGAATATTACTACTGTGTAAACGAAAAGTTTGAGAGTAAGCATTACACAACCTCCAAGATCATTTTTTGAAAAAGAAAAACGAGAAAAGATAATAGATCCTCCATTTTTATATCACATATCCTATTTTGACACCAAGAAAAAAATTTATAGAAATAGAAAAGAATGTTCAGAAATTCAAATGAAGTGAAAATGGAATTTCATTTCAATTTGTAATATAATAAGAGTCTTTAATTACCACAAATCACTTTCATACCCATAATTAGCTATTGTAACGGACCCTAAGCTAATTAGGGTAAGGGACCCTAAGCTAATAAGGTATTTCACCATAAAAAGGATTAAAATCGGGAAATGCGGCGAGCCGCGTTTCTCGCGGCTATCCGATAATTTCACTGTTTGAATCGAAGGTTCATACTGTCAGACTTATTTGATCTTATCAATTGTTATAATTTTTATCGAATAAATCATGAATTTTCTAGGATAGTATTAAAGATCTTATCGAAAACTTACAGCAGCTTGCCAAACAAAGGCTAAAAGAAAAAAGAACAGGGGTATGACTGGCATGACATCTACGATTGGATTCAAAAAAGCATAGGCTTCGGGCAATTTGGCGAAGAAAAGACTACTCGGATAAAGGGCAGAATTAAGACAGATCAAACTAAAAATATTAAGCATAACAGACATTTTTTTCGTCGAGATAATTGCATTTTGATTGAGTTATTGATATAAGGAAAAATAAAGAAAGTAGGGTAGACAAAAAAATCCTTCTTTTTCCGTTCAATCAAAAATCCTCCAATTCTCAAAGGAGAATAGAAGAAATCATACTTTCATACAATATCTTAATTGAATTATATGTAATGATCAATAAATTCAGTTGAATTCTAGATATACACATGTCAAAATCCTAGCACGAATCTATCTATAATCTATAAAGAATAAATCTATAAAGAATAAAGATTTTCTATAGATAGTTTGGGCTGGAATTGACGAACACTTAATACCAATATTATTCTTTATTAGTATTAGTGTCCAATAAAAGTAGAAATGGGGCGTAGCCAAGCGGTAAGGCAACGGGTTTTGATCCCGCTATTCGGAGGTTCGAATCCTTCCGTCCCAGAGCATATCCGTTGTATCTGAATACTTCTTTTTTGTTCAACAAGGTTCTGTTTAAAGGTCTAATATTGGATAGAATACTATTCCTCTTTCTTTTTGAAATTTTGAATTATTCTTTTCGGAATCATATCTAAGTTTTTCACAAACTGAACTAAATCGAGTTCAAATGACATGCAAATGCAAAAGTAACTGATAACTGAAACCTTTTCTGATTCAGATAAAGATAAGATGAGACCTAGATCACAGTTCCAGAAAGATTACTTAATCTCAGGCTAAACAAAATATGAAAATACATATAAAACGAGGAAGTGCTTAGTTTATAGGTATGTATTGTTATCCTATTTCAGTCACAATAGTCTTTCTATTTTTGTGAAAAATAATTAGCATCCCTAAAATATTAAAATTGAAATATTTAACAATAATATTTCTTTTTATTGTTCGATCTATTTAGCTTATTTGCTTTACATCATTGACAATTCCATTAGAAAATATTTTTCTTTCTTATGATAATAAAATGGAGTCTTTACTGCAAAACTTGATTCAAATAATGATGCAGAAGTAGGAAACTTTTTCAAGTAGCAAGATTTTTAATGATTCCTTATGGATTGAATCTTCGGGAAGTTGGAAATGGGTCAGTCTATCTTATTGAGTAACTTGAAGAGGCAGAGTCAAATATAATTTATTTATTATTTATTCCTGCGATTTCTGTTAGTTATGTTATTTCTATATTTAGATTAGATTTCTGGATATTTCTGTTAGATATTTTTTTGAGATCTATATTTATAGAAAAATGTTCCATTCATACAAAAAAATCCGGGGTCTTGCTAATATTTCTTCAGAAAAATCTTTATTATCTATGTAGATAGATAAGAAAAAATAGAAATGACTATGTCTATGTACCGAGCGAACCAATGACTATTCATGATTCCATAATTGAATCAATTCCATACTGGTTCCAAATGAGAGGAATGTTATGGTAAAACTTCGTTTAAAACGATGTGGTAGAAAGCAACGTGCGACTTGAAGGACACGATCCGACGTGGATTCTTACCACCATTTTATATAGGAATGAAAGTGCTCTTGGCTCGACGTCGTTTGTTCTATTCTACTAGAACCCCTCTTTTTTTATTGGGTTGTAATGTAAATAGTGCATGATGGAGCTCGGGTAGAAAGTATTTTTTAATTTCTCAGGGGCAACGATCTAGGGTTAATGCCAATCAATAAATTGGAACAACTTCGTAAGTATATCTTCGATATAGAAATCGAAAGGATCTGATTCTAGCAAAATTTCAATTTAAAAATTTTTTGTTGGAAGGACTAAAACTTTTTCGATCCACAGTGTATCGCGCACGAATCAACCGTATGATTCTTTAATAGAAAGAAATCACAAAAGGGGTATGTTGCTACCATTTTGAAAGGATTAAAAAGCACCGAAGTAATGTCTAAACCCAATGATTTAAAACAAAGATAAAGGATCCCAGAACAAGGAAACACCACTTCAATTGTCTTCACAGATCCGAATAAAGAATAAAAATAGATTTTAAACGAGACAAAAAAAGGGGGTTAAAGACCACTCAATAAAAAAAATATCTTAAATATTTTTCTTTAAGATATTTGAGAATTATTGAACTTGAGTTATGAGTACAAATGATTTTTTTCTGGAAGCTAAAAAAATGACTATGAGTTAAATTATAGACTCATTTATTTTACGGATTCCTTTTCTATTTATTCTAATTTTATCCATAGACAAAACTTCTAATAATTTTTTCTCGAGCCGTACGAGGAGAAAACTTCCTATACGGTTCTAGGGGGGGGTTCTTTTTCATCTACATCTATCCCGATGAGCCGTCTACCGAATCGTTGCAATTGATGTTCGATCCCGAAGAGAAGGAAGAGATCTTCGGAAAGTGGGTTTTTATGATCCGATCAAGAATCAAACTTATTTAAACGTTCCCGCGATTCTCTATTTCCTTGAAAAAGGCGCTCAGCCTACAGGAACTGTTCAGGATATTTTAAAAAAAGCAGAGGTTTTTAAGGAACTTTACCCTAATCAAACGAAATACAATTAATTAAATTAAGGAAATAAAAACTAAGGGTAGGATAGGATATAAAAACTAAGGGTAGGATAGGATAGTGATTTCTATATAATTTTGGATATCTTTTCTATACTATGTTTTTTTATTTCATTCTTTTCTTGCTCTATTCATATTCATATCTATTTCTCATTGTTTTTTTAGAATATTTTGGAAAACCTTATTTGATTGATCCTCACAAAATAAAAAATTATGGCATTATCTGCAATCGTGTGGTTTTCATTCGAA